GAAAGGAGGTAGAAAAATTTCTTGATTTATGGTTAAAGAAGAAAAACAAGAAAACAGGGGTTCTGTTGAATTTCAAGTATTCAGTTTCACCAATAAGATACGGAGACTTGCTTCACATTTAGAATTACACAAAAAAGATTTTTCATCGGAAAGAGGTCTACGAAGACTTTTGGGAAAACGTCAACGTTTGCTGGCTTATTTGGCAAAGAAAAATAGAGTACGTTATAAGAAATTAATCAGTCAGTTGGATATTCGGGAGAAGTAATTTAATCGTTCGAATTTTTTTTCTTATTTTATTAGTAGTCTTATAGTAGTCTTAGATTTTGCATTTTGATGAGCCTCATTTTGAGGAATTCATGGAATAATCCATTTTCATGGAATAAAGAATAAGAACAAGGATACATAACATAAAAAAAAGAATAGATAAGACGATATTCGCCCTCCCCCTACATATTTGATTTCTTCTCCTATACAAAAACCAGCAAGACCTACTCCATTGATTATTCCATCAATGAAACTTTTATCAAAAAAATGCGTTAGTTCAGCTAATTTTCTTATACCTAGGATAAAAACCCTAGTATAGAAAAAATCTATATAACCACGATTATATGACCAGCTGTATATCTTTTTTTTTACTTCATCCAAAAAGCTCTTTTTTGGATTCTTTTTTGCAAGGGAATTCTGAAAATTCAAATTCTGAAAAAAAGAATAAGCAGATCCATAAAAGATATATGCTATGAATAGACCAAAAATTGCTAAACTTATAGAAGAAATTGCATTAGTGAGAAATTCATATGAATTTATGGAAGAGTTAGAATTTTCCTGGAACAAGTTTATTGAAGGATTTAACCACTTTGATAATATAGTTAACTCCAATATTCTATTATCTTTTACTCCATTATCAAAAGGAATTCCTATGGATCCAATGAACAAAGTAAAAAGTAGTAATATAAGAAGAGGAAATAGCATAGTATTTCCCGTTTCATGAGGATAGACAAAAGTGTTTTTAGCCCCAAAGGGAGTACTAAAGGATCCTATCTTATTTCTTGTATTAGCAGGAATTTTGGGTATATTTTGTGAAAAAAAAGAAACTCCACTCTTCATTGTTGATAAAACAAAATCCCTATTGACTCCTTTGGATATACTTTTTCCCCATAAGGATATTGAATACAACGAACCTTCTTTAGTACTACTGTAATTTTGAAAATGAACACGCAAATACCCATCAAAAGTCAGTAAATATATCCGAAACATATAAAATGCAGTTAATCCTGCAGTAAAAGAGGCTATTATTCCAAAAAAGGGTGAATACAACCAACTATTACTAAGGATTTCATCTTTGGACCAGAAGCAAGCAAGAGGTGGAATACCACAAAGAGAAAGTGTACCACATAAAAAAGTAGTTCTTGTAATTGGAACGTATTTTCTTAAACCACCCATAAGAACCATATTTTGACTTTTATCTGGTGAATATCCAACAAGAGGTTCCATTGAATGAATAACGGATCCGGATCCTAAGAACAATAAAGCTTTCGAATAAGCATGAGTGATCAAATGGAATAAAGCAGCTTGATAAGAACCTATACCTAAAGCTAACATCATATAACCCAATTGAGACATTGTAGAATAGGCTAAGCTTCTTTTAATATCTCTCTGAGCAAGAGCTAAAGTGGCTCCTAAGAAGAGTGTTATTGTACCTACTAAAGAAATGAAACTCATTATCAAAGGTAGGGATATGAAAAGAGGAAGAAGTCTAGCTAGAAGAAAAATCCCCGCAGCAACCATAGTTGCTGCGTGTATAAGAGCCGAAATGGGAGTGGGTCCTTCCATAGCATCAGGTAACCATACGTGAAGAGGAAATTGTGCAGATTTTGCAACTGCACCAAGGAATAATAAAAAAGCACACAAAGTAGTAAGTAAGGAATTAATCCCATTATTAGGAATCCAGTTATTAGCTATTTTGAACAAATCCCGAAACTCCAAACTACCCGTTATCCAAAAAAAACCTAAAATTCCTAATAACAGACCAAAATCCCCTACACGATTAGTTACAAAAGCTTTTTGACAAGCACTCGCTGCAATTGGCCGTGTAAACCAAAAGCCTATCAATAAATAGGAACACATTCCGACAAGTTCCCAAAAAAAATAAATTTGTATCAAATTGGAACTAGTAACCAATCCCAACATGGAAGTATTAAAAAAACTTATATAAACAAAAAATCTCAAATATCCTTCATCGTGAGACATATAATCGTCACTATAAATAAGAACTAAGATTCCTACAGTAGTAATTAGTATTAACATAATAGATGTAAGGGGGTCGATCAAGTATCCAAATTCTAAGGAAAAATCATTATTGATGGTCCAAGACCATAGATATTGATAGATAGAACTTCCATTTATTTGTTGAATAGACAGGTGAAGTGAGAATACCATAGCTATACTTAAGAGTAAAATGCTAGGAAAAGCCCATATGCGACGAAGATTTTTTGTTGCTGTGGGAATAAGAAAAAGTCCAAATCCCATTGACATAATAACTGGAAGTGGGAGAAGAGGAATTACCCAGGCATATTGATATGTATGTTCCATAAGAAAAGAAATAGCAATTTTTAGTTTAAATTTATAGTTCAATTTTTCTATAAAATTGTTTCCGATTCACCAAACCTATTCTTATCTCTTTCTAAAGGAATTCAAAAAACAAAATAAGAAAAAGAAAAAATACTGGAATTCTGGATTTTTCAAATTTATCTCATTAAAATATTCCAAAATTAAGAATGGGTTTAGTTACNTGTTACTTAAATTCAAAAAGTGAATCAAAGAATTTCGGTATCTAGTTATTAGTAAAAAAAAAATATTTATTAAAATACAAAAAAAGATTGAATAATTTGACTTTCTAATAATTTTTGTATTTCTTTCAGTTAAAATAAAAGAGCTCTGTTGTTTCGTAATTGATTGATTGAATTCCAAAGAAAACCTATATTTATAGGAAATTCTCGAATATAGCTTATTTCATATAAAAGGAAAGCCTAATGACTAGAATTTTCTAAGTTTTAGAATGTCTTGTTTAAGAGACTAAGTATTTTTTTTTATTGGAATTCAATTATGGAATAGCTTTCTGAACTTAATTAACTATTTGAATTGAATTTTACCTTCTTTTTATCTCCCCCTCATATAAGAGGGCTTATCCCCCATACCATATATTTATATATGGAGTATATTTGATATATAAATTGATTTAAATAGAAAATCTTAAAAAACTCTTGTCTTATCCACATTAGACAAAATGAACTAAAGAAGAATTTAGAATTTAAGTATCTTTCAGTATCTAAGTATAAATACTAAGACAGTATCTAAGTATAAATACTAAGAAAAAACAGAAAGAAGGATTGATTTGCGACAATAGATGTCTTTCACATATAACTAGAAAAAAGTAATTCCCTTTTTGAATGGCAGTTCCAAAAAAACGTACTTCGATGTCAAAAAAGCGTATTCGTAAAAATCTTTGGAAAAAAAAGACTTATTTTTCCATAGTACAATCTTATTCTTTAGCAAAATCAAGATCATTTTCTAGCGGCAATGAGCATCCAAAACCAAAAGGTTTTTCTGGCCAACAAGCAAACAAATAATAAGATTTGGAAATAATCTGAATTGAACTGTCCAAAATAAATTCCAATTATTTAATATGAATTAATAATTCGGATTAATTAATAAATGTACTTTTATGTGTCGAATTCCTCGGTACAATATTCTTAGAACGAATCCCTCCATTATCCTTATATAGAACAAAAGTTTTTGGTATATTGTGTCCTCAGTATTCTTTTCCTATCAAAGAACTTTTTTTTATTTATAATAGAATCCTCGTTTTTATGAGGATTCTATTATAAAAGTAGACTATTCTTGCAAGCAATAGGACTTACAACCTCTACCTAATCTTATCCAAAATACCCATATAAATGGATTTAGGACTGGTACATCA